AGTAGAACCGTCTCTCTGAAGATGACAGACCCCTTCTCTGTCCGATCAATAGGATCCATTATAACAAGTCACACACTCATATTCCCGAAAGACAGAACAAAATTCCACGATCGAACTACCAAAAGAGAACAGGCTAAAAATCCGAGCTCTAAAGGATTCATTTGCTATTGAAAAGCTAGATTGAAGTTCTTATCAAGCTAATTCATTGAAATTCCATCCAATAAAACGGAAGAATTATAAATCTCCAAAATAATAGATAGAAATACCGCAAATAAAGCCATTGCGACACCCATCAAGGGGGTCGTTCCCCACCCCGGAGCGACTTTCCCATATTCCGAATTCAATGGTTTTAATAAACTGCCCACATTCGTTCGTTTTGGACCGGATCGAGAATCGTTCTCAACAGTTTGTGTAACCATAAATCCTATTGTAGTCATTGAGATCTGTTGACTTTGTCTACTCTTCCGTTGTACATAAACGATCTTATCATAGATCCGTTGTGTTCTTGCAATTTTCTAATAATGGAAACAGCCACCCTAGTCGCCGTCTTTTTATCTGGTTTACTTGTAAGTTTTACTGGGTACGCCTTATATACCGCTTTTGGGCAACCTTCGCAACAACTAAGAGATCCGTTCGAGGAACATGGGGACTAGTTGAAGTACTGAGCCTCTCAATATTGGGAGGCTCAGTACTTCAATTGAAATCGAGATAATGAAATTTCATTTTTTAGTTGGAACTTTCGGCGGTTCTCTAAAAAAGATAGCAAAAAAAATGATCCCTAGTGTTGAAACTAAGAGGAATGTATAAACCAATGCTTCCATAGATTCGATCGTAATTTACAATTATAGCTTCCATACCTATTTGTTTTTTCTTTCTTTTATTGGGGACCATCTCCCGGCTACCGAAAGAGCAAGCGACAAAAAAACGGGGAGTCAAGGCAAGATTTCTCGGCTACCCTCTATCAATATCAAAATCACTACCAAATCATAAAAAAAAATAGATTCGAAAGACATCAAAAGAAGGTTGGATCAGACTACTTGTCTTCTTGTAGTTGGATCTCCAAGTTTTTGGAAGGCTCCAAATTCAACTTGAGCATCCAAATCTGGGTCAATCCCAGCAAAAACATCTCTGAACAGGGTTCTAGCACCATGCCAAATGTGTCCGAAGAAGAAGAGCAAAGCAAATGAAGCATGTCCAAAAGTAAACCAACCCCTTGGACTGCTACGAAAAACACCGTCGGATTTCAAAGTAGCACGATCTAATTCAAAAATTTCACCCAATTGAGCGCGTCTCGCATATTTTTTCACAGTCGCAGGGTCATTATAACTGACTCCATTGAGTTCGCCACCGTAGAACTCAACAGTTACACCGACTTGTTCGACACTATACTTCGATTCAGCTCGTCGAAAAGGAACATCCGCTCGAACAATCCCGGCTCCATCTACCAAAACGACCGGAAATGTTTCAAAAAACGTGGGCATACGGCGTACAAAAAGTTCACGACCTTCTTTATCTCTAAAGAGAGGATGTCCTAACCATCCAACCGCTATTCCATCCCCATTATCCATTGAACCCGCCCTGAATAATCCCCCTTTTGCCGGATTATTGCCGATGTAATCATAAAAGGCTAATTTTTCAGGAATTTTAGACCAAGCTTCGGATAAACTTTGATTTTCGGCTAACCCCGCACTAATTCGTCGATATATCTCTTGTTGGAAGTACCCCTGATCCCATTGATAACGCGTCGGTCCAAACAATTCGATCGGGGTAGTTGCTGAACCATACCACATAGTTCCGGCAACAATAAAAGCTGCAAAAAAGACAGCAGCAATACTACTGGAAAGGACCGTTTCGATATTACCCATGCGCAATCCCTTGTATAGACGTTGGGGTGGTCGGACGCTCAGATGGAATAGGCCGGCTAATATGCCCAATGTCCCAGCCGCAATATGATGAGAGGCTATTCCTCCCGGAACAAAAGGATCAAAACCTTCCACGCCCCACGCTGGATTTACCGGTTGTACTTTTCCCGTTAGTCCATAAGGATCGGACACCCATATTCCCGGACCATACAAGCCTGTTACATGAAATGCACCAAAACCAAAGCAAGCCACCCCCGCGAGAAATAAATGAATTCCAAAGATCTTGGGCAAATCCAACGAAGGTTTTCCTGTACGTTCATCAGTAAATATTTCTAGATCCCAATACACCCAATGCCAGATAGCTGCTAAAAAGCACAAGCCCGAAAACACAATATGCGCTCCGGCGACACCTTCGTAACTCCAAATACCTGGAGATGTTATAGTCCCTCCTGTGATACCCCATCCACCCCATGAATTGGTTATTCCTAAACGTGTCATGAAGGGTATGACAAACATACCCTGTCTCCACATTGGATCCAGAACGGGGTCAGAAGGATCAAAAACTGCTAATTCATACAGAGCCATCGAACCGGCCCAACCAGCAACCAGAGCTGTATGCATTATATGAACAGCAAGCAACCGGCCGGGATCATTCAATACGATAGTATGAACACGATACCAAGGCAAACCCATGAAAATACCCCTTTCTCAAAGAAAAAAGACACTACGCAACTTTCTTGCATTGGACACGACTATACTCTGCCGATGTTACGTCCCCCGAGGCGAGGGCGATTAGTTCAGAGCAAGGGTTCATAATTTGTTTGATTCTATTAGGAAGAATGGAACAATTTCGTTCGTCGGAAAAAAGAGAAGCAGATTTATTCTATACTCGATAAGTACCAATACGCAATGGGCCGCTTGATGCCTTTTCTATAAACGAATGTGCCCATCCTTATTCATGCTTACAGGGGCCTAGTTCTAAGAATTGATCTTATTCAGTCTGTCTTTCTTTATGCATTTTTAATCAAGAACAATATTATAAAAACAATAAAATCTTTCTTACGTTTTCCCATCTAAAGGAGAATATTTTTTGATTTTTTCTTTCATTTAATGCCTGTTGGTGTGCCGAAAATACCTTATGATATTCCTGACGACGACGACGACGAAGACGAGGAAGCAACTTGGGTTGACTTATAGTGCGACTTGGTAGATCTATTGGGTCATATGGGCTTTCCCCCTTCTCTCCCCGATCAAGAGATCCTCTATTTCGCCTAAAAATGATGAATTAGATCATCAAAAATTTGGAGCGTGAAGTGCAATTAGATCCTTTTTTTAAGGGGAGTCAAAGTACTATTTTTAATTGAAATAATTTATGGCTGGCTCGGGTGGACTAAGAAATTGAAATATCCAGACTTCGTTTAAAAAAACCAATTGGTAATATATCTACCATTACTCCTTAGAAAGGGATTCCTCTTTCTAAAGAAATCTTCTTTGGAAATCGAAGTGATTTTAAACAGTTCTCTTCATCAATCAAGTAATATGTATAAAGACCTCAAATATTTGCCGGACTGTACGGATTGAGAAAAAAAAGTGGTAAGGGGAGTATTTGTCCTATATGTGCAAATCGACGGCGGGCCGATCTTTACCCGGAGTAGAGTATAAACCTAAAAAGAGTAAGATAAAAGAGGCCCAGTTTGGAACAAGAAAATGACATCGTGATTTGAATTGGCTCGCGAGGAAAGAATACATCAATGAAAAGTGAATTCGATCCGTTTAATGAATTCTTTTTTCTAAGGAAAGGAATCAAAACTCAGCTTTATTGAAAAATCGAAGAACAATTAGGAGTCAGTACAGAGCATGCTCTGAAATCCGAAAGGGGATTGGAATATACACATTGATTTTTTTGCAAATTTTTTTGAACCGTATGCGCCAAATGGCGCCTGTACGGTTCCTACGGAATACAATTTTAACCTAATCGACCGACTTTATCGAGAAAGAGCACTTTTTTTATTCAAAGACCTTAGTCCCGAGACGGCAAATCACATTGTCGGTCTTATGATATTTCTGAATATCGACGATTGTAACCAAGAGCAATTTTTATTTATAAACTCTACGGGCGGAGGAGTAATGCATGGGCTAGCTGTTACTAATGCGATAAATTTTGTGCTACCAGATGTGCATACACTCTGTGTGGGAGTAGCCGCTTCAATGGCAGCTTTTATCCTGACCGGAGGCTCACAGACTAAACGTATAGCATTCCCTCACGCTTGGCGCCAATGAGGTTTTATTTGAAAGAAAAAAGACGACTATGCCTTCGCCATATGAAAAATGAATCTCCATATTAAATAGTAATAAAAAAGTAATAATAGCATGGCACTTTGAATTCGATATAGAAAAGTTTTTTTCAAAGCATTAGATTTTTTATCGAGAGAGTAGTATGAGATAAAAGGTATTTCCGATGGGTTCTTATCTATCGGCCGTGCAGTTCAGCGTCACAAACTTTTTTCACACAGCAGATCTCTTAATAATATTTATGTTCTGAACTAGTGAAAAAAAGATTCTTTTTTCCTTAGGTTATTTAATCAAATAAAAAGCAACTTTGGGATTGCTTAATCATCGACAAAAAAGAAATAGAAAAAGCAACGGAACCATCATAGTAGTTTTTAACTCCCACGAAAGGAAGGATGGTAATTTGATCATTTTCCGATCGGGGTCTAATCAATCCTATTTTTCTCTTTCGTTGGGGGGCGTAAGGATCAATTTTATTCTAGAGCCGTATGCAATGCATAGAAAGATGCCTGTACGGTTGTTCAATTCTATCTTTTTTCGCTAGTCTTTTCTCTTTCTTTTATCTTCCATTCATCATGTGCAATAGAAAAACCGTTTATTTTGTTATATCATCAGGGTAATGATCCACCAACCGACTAGTACTTTTATAAAAGGCTACATGGAACAGGTAATCACGGACATGGAGTTGGTGCTAAAACTACGTGCAGAGATCGCAAACTTTTTTGTACAAAGAACGCACAAACCTTTCTGGATGGTCTACGAAGACCTGGAAAGAGATGCTTTTCTAACACCAGAAGAAGCCAAAGCTTATGGAATTGTTGATTCTATAGGGCATCAAGGACTTCAAAGGCCTGAAGGGCGGATTACCCCTACCGACCGAGTTGACTCGGAATAATCCGGGTAGGTCGGAATAATCCGGTTAGGATGGATCTAAACCATCCAATTCTATTTATATCTAGGATTCAACATGCCAACTATTAAACAACTTATTAGAAAGACAAGACAGCCAATCAGACATGTCTCAAACTCACCCGCTCTTAAGAGATGCCCTCAACGTCGAGGAACGTGTACTAGGTTGTATGTGCGACTCGTTCCGATCATGAGCTAGAACAAAGGAAAGCGAACAAGTTTCCAGTATCAAAGGTCAGTACCGGTGAATAGGCTGGAATGAAAAAATGAACTCTATTTACTATCTAAAAAACGAAAATGGATCATATGCCTTTCATTGTGTAGGAAATTTATGGTTTCCCTTGGGGTAAATTCAATCACCTCAATTTAAGAATTCTCCATTGGTAGCAAATGCTTATCCATTAAGCGGAGGAACTCGTGGTTTCAATTTCAAAGATTCGGCCACCCTCTTGCAAGAACGGACTAACAGGGTCAGCTATCCAGCCAACCCTCCGAATTAAATACCGTTACTGTATAGGTAGATCTCGTTGTGAAGACCTAGTTACTGGATAATTCATGGGTAGAGCTAAAGAATGGGAATTATACAAGTTCCCAATAGCATTAATTAAATGAAGTTAAAGGCTCCGGTGTATAGAGAAGACCTCACCGTTTAAGAAGTAACCATAGAAACGATGGAATCCACGATTGCTTTAGAATTTCTATTTTTTATTATCTTTTTAATACCGAGTAGAATCCAATTTCAAATTGTGAGGTAAAAGAAAGGTCTCGAAAAATAAAAAATCGTGGTCGGGAAGGTTATCGTAGCCAAAGCCATTGGAATTTTGAGTTTATACATTGGAAAAACTTATTGGGTTATTAATAGACTAGGAAGGGGGAAAAGGAATAACTGCAAGAACGGAAATCAATTAGTTATTCGACAACGTTTGATTTATGCATATTCAATGACCAGAACTAGACGGGGATATATAGCTCGGAGACGTAGAAGAAAAGCACGTTCATTTCTAGCAAGCTTTCGGGGAGGTCCTTTAAAGACTCAACAAGACATAAGAGCTTTGGCTTCGTCTCATCGGGATAGGAATGAGCAAAAAAGAAATTTTCGTCGTTTGTGGATCACTCGAATCAATTCAGTAATTCGTGACGGTTGGGTATATTATAACTATAGTAAATTCATCCATGATCTATACAAGAGACAGTTGCTTCTTAATCGTAAAATACTTGCGCAAATCGGTATAGCAAATAAAAACTGTCTTTATCTACTTTCCAATGAAATCATAAAAAAAGTAAATTGGAAGGAATCTGCCGGAGTAATTTAAACGGAGTTCCCCGGAGAATGACCTCCGGGAAAGTCGAGTCAAAACGAATCAACAAAGAACGAGGACTCAACACTTTCAATCAACAATTTGGAGTTTGACTTTTGAATCCGATTTTGGATTTCTTTTTGTCTTACGAAACGAGCAGCAAAGCCGGTCCGGATTGTTGAATTTTTGCACAAAGCATCAATCTACGTTTCAGTTCGGGTGTGAATTTTCATTCCAGTGAGGAAAGAGTAAGCCTATTTTTTTTGTCTCTCACCGTCGACTTCTATTTCTTTTCTGTCTCTCACAGTCGACTTCTATTTCTTTTCTGTCTCTCACAGTCGACTTCTATTTCTTTCGGTAGGGCTTATATTTCTTTCTGTCGGACTTATATTTCTTTCGGACTCTCGCGGTCGACTTGTTTCTTTCCCCTTCTTTCTCATTAGTAATAAAAGGTAACGAAGATAAAATACGAGCTTGTTTTATAGCAAGAGTCATTAAGCGTTGTTGTTTCAAGGTCAATTTATTTACTCGTCGAGATAATATTTTTCCTTGCTCACTAATAAATCGACCAATTAAACTCATGTTTCTATAATCAATTCGATCCCCCGATTGGATCGGGGGCAAACGCCTACGAAAAGATCGCTTGGATTTAAGAAAAGGTCGCTTGGATTTAAGAAAAGGTCGCTTGGATTTAAGAAAAGGTCGCTTGGATTTAAGAAAAGGTCGCTTGGATTTATCCATGGTTTGGTTAATTTATTTCTTTAAACCGAAAATCCTATTTCGGTTGGATCTAGAAAATGAATTAGAATACATAAAAACAATAGGATTTTCTTTCTATTCAAACTAGCTTAGCGATAATTAGCATGGCATTTTCCCCCTCCTGGGGAGGGTGCAAGTGCTCGGGTCGAGCTATTTCGTTATCTCCCCGTGAATTGTATGTTTGTAACAATATGGACAGAAGTTTCTCAATTCCAATCGATTAGGCGTATTGTGCCGATTCTTTTGAGTCATATATCTGGAAATGCCTTTTGATGCCTTATTAAGACCCTTTCGAACACAAGTAGTACATTCTAAAATAACTGTTATTCGGATATCCTTACCCTTAGCCATAAACCTCCTTTGGATTTTTTTTTACTCAACGCTGTTCCTTTCGATTCGAAATGAAGACAAAAGAAAAAAGTAGAAGTTGCTAACTGGAACGCACATTATGAAAAATTTTGCTACAATCAATATCTTCAAATAAGATCCAAAGATTTCGAAACGCTATTTCAAATCACAGTACACAATTTCGTTTAAGTATCTTGTCGAATACTCTTCGCTAGACCCACATTTTAGAGTCTACTTCCATTCCTCTATTTTTCGAGTATTCTAGTATTCGAATTGGAATTCGAATCCCACAGCCGTTGAATCCACTTTTCTTCTTTCTCTTTCCTCCCTTATTCTAAAAATAAGAAAAACTAGAGAAAAGAGAAATAGAGAAAAGAAAAATAAAGGGGGAGACTTGATTAGTGATAGAGATTTTATTGTAGTTCTAATCTTCTTTATTCCTTTCCATGTCACTAACTAGAATGAAAAAAAGGAGAATGTCAATGCATCCGGGAAAAAACGATTAATCTCTATCAATAGACCTGCTAAAGACGCGAACCATAGCGCACTTAGTACCGGTGCCACGGAAAGATATGTTTTTAGATCTCGCATTGAAACCCCCTTCATTTTATTGAAATCCACAATGATAATACATAGATGATCAGATGCATAGGTAGTTAACGACCACTTTTAATTGTACTCGAATTGTCCGCGGAAGTTCGAATTTAAATTGACATGTACAATGATCCCCTAACTCTTTCCATATTTTTCTTAAAAGATAAGATAAAAACGTCCTTTTCGTCTCGAGCATTCCTCCAAAATAGTCATGGAATTTTCCGACAGATTCCGTTCCATTTTTCAAATGGATAAAATTTTTTTATGAATCTTACTGCATATTATATGTTAAATGAGACCAAAAGGACGAAATGGACAGATAAATTCGATATATAGAATTGATAGACGAAAAAACGATGTGGAAAACAAGACGGGAATTCTTTACAATGACACTGTAGACTAATGGGAGGGATGTAGCGCAGCTTGGTAGCGCGTTTGTTTTGGGTACAAAATGTCACAGGTTCAAATCCTGTCATCCCTACCTATCACTCCTCGAGAGAGCAGTAACGGGGGATTCGGTGAAATCGAGGCCAATTGGACAGATAGAATCGTTCATTCTTATGATCCTATGTATAGTCTATCCATGATATATTGAACTTACAAAAAGAATCCAAGCCGTTTCTTTCCAGTCTTATCTGTTTTGATACGAAAGCGCTCTTAGTTCAGTTCGGTAGAACGTGGGTCTCCAAAACCCGATGTCGTAGGTTCAAATCCTACAGAGCGCGAGTCCGTTCTTCTTAGATTGAACTAGCGTCACTAACTTGAACAGCAATTGAAATTGGACCTCCCGGATAGTAAAAGGAGGTCAATCAAAGTGATATTAATTAATCAAAGGTCCAACTGATCGCCGCGCCTGTATTGTAAATAGGCAGTTACAAATAATCCAGCCAAAGTAATAGGAATTAGACCTAAGACGATTCCAAATAGAAAAACTTCAATCATTTCAAGTTGTTTGAAAGGATAAAAAAAGAGGTAATATCTCTCCCTAAATATTAATCCGAATTACCATCAATCTCAATGACCAAGAATTGGCAATTGACCCGGTAAGTAATTTTAGAGTACACAGAATTTCGCAGAAAGATTTCGTTTTCTGAGTTTTGCGCAGTTCAAATCTGAAGTTCAAATAAGTCGTATTTTGCTCAGCCCGATATAGAAAGCTGCGGTTATAGTTAAAGCCGCTAGTAGAAAACCGAAATAACTAGTTAGAGTAGGCATGAAGGAGCTCAATGAAATCTGGCCTTTTTCTACATATTTTTCTAAAAAAGCACTTACCTAAGTTTTTATTTTTGCCAAATCAAAAGAGGAGAGAAACAAAAATACCAATTGAAAGTTTTTGAGTCATTTAGTATTCTAGACCATACTAAAAAAGAGAAAGTGACAAGCATATAAAAAAATTGGTTCATCATCTACAACATCGACCGATCCTGTGCGTGCAATCAAGGGATTGAGCAACTTTTGAGTCAATGATCAATTCAACTTAGAAAGGAAGACTAAGAACTGGTCTAACTTCAAAAACGGAAACTCTTTTTGAATCATTACAGAAGAAAGTTAGAAAAGTATTTCGATTTTGATCATTTCGTTTGTTTTTTCATTCTATCGAATCTATTTTTTATTTTCGAGCAAAGCGTAATCTTAGCAAACGCTTTCTTTCATTTTAACTCATTATCTAGGAAATTTCGTATATAGGTGCATTCACATCCTATTTGAAAGAAATGAGAAAAAATTCTCACACGATCGCTCAAAAAACCAAAAGGTTCTTTTGGTTCAACTAGATTCGAAGACTAGTCATTTTTATTAGCTTTTGCTTTCTAGGTTCGATCTGTTATCTGTCCTTCTAGTATAAAGCCTCATCTTTCTAGTTAGGTCAAGAACGAACCGGGATAGTTCGATCGAATACAACACGACGTGCAGCCCCATTAGTGATTACCATTAGTTCATTCT